TGCAAAGAATTCTCGACGTGAAAACACAGAGACAGAGGGCTGATCTTTGAATAGGGAAAAGGATGGATCCGCAGGGTCCCAAATGAATTGGCTTGTTCGAAAAAAGCCTTGTTCTTTGGAAGATCTATCTCGTGTCTGGTACTGCATGGTTACACTCTGCAAGAACTCCGAATCATTCTCTTGAAGCTCATCCTCTTTATGATAAATGATCCATTTGCCCCGAAATGACCCAGTCCAATAGGGAAATCCCAATTCAGTGGGCCTTTCGATACAATCAAATCGCCATATTCTAGGAGCCCAAACTATGTGATTGAAGAAATCCTCCTCTATCTGTTGCGGATCGAGGGCCCCTTCCCCTTCTTCAAACTCCGATTCGTATTTTTCATATAGAAATCTCTGATCAACGATAGAACAAGATCCATTTTGCATCATATCTAACTGATTCCTTGGTTCGGACCGAAGAAGTAATGTCACTCGATTATTATCAAACTGACTGCAAGATTTTTCTGTCCGTGAGGATCCCGCCAGAGCCAGAGCGCCTTCTACTTCTAATAGTAATAATAGTAATAGGCCATGAACTAGATCAGAATCGTTCTCGACGAATCCATAAGAAGTGATCCAATTTTTTTCTTTTTCATCGTGTCTGGATGAAGACCAAAGATCTTGAGCGACCGATCCGGCAGAACAACTCAAAAGATAAAGAAGTATCGTTAATTTCTTCATGCTCGTTCCAAGTTCGAAGTACCATTTGTACAAATAAGAATCCCCTCCCTTACATGATTTCTTCTTCATATAGATAGATATAGGATCTATGGGGCAATTACTTAGAAGTACATTTTGTGTAACAGCCCTTCCTATCTGATAGAAAAGGATCCCATGATCCTGAACCGATCTTATCTGGGATCGAAAATCCCAAGTTTTTCTATGAAGAGCTGATCTAATTGTATTAGTTTCTATAATGGATTTCTTCTGTGTAATACTAATTGATAGGGCCTCATTGATAAGTGCTACAAGATCTCGCGCATTGGAACCCATGGTTATGGACCCGAATCCGTTAGTATGGAACATCTTCTTTTCCAAGTGAAATCCTCTAGTATATGAAAGAATGAAAAAGTGCTTTCGTTGTTGTGGAAGAAGAAGCCTTCGTATCTTAATGCATGTATTGAATTTATTTGGAGCTATTAGAGCGGGATCCACTTTTTGGGGAATATGAGTCGAAGCAATAACAAGAATCTTTCCAGTGGAACATCTTTCACAATCCCTGGAGAGATAGTTCTCTAATAGATCGAGGGATAAGTAATTCGACTCATTCACATGCAGATCATGAATGTTTGGAATCCATATTATGCAAGGAGACATTGCTTTTGCTAATTCGAATTGAAGGGTGATATCAAATCGGTCTATTTTCGTCGTCATATACATAGTTAGCACATTCGTCATAGTTAGCAGCTCCGTATCAATATCAAGGTCATCATTACTATCATCAATATCATCAATATCGTCACTATCATCAATATCGATATCATCAATAGGATAACCTTTAGGCTTGTCATCCAGGAACTTGTTCGGAAATACCGTAATGAAAGGAACATAGGAGTTTGTCGCTAGGTATTTGACCAAACAGGATCGTCCAGTTCCTATAGAACCTATCACTAAAATACCTCTAGAAGGGGATAGGGCTAAGCGGAGCGAAAAGGGTTTTCCATGAGGAGATGGGGAATGAAAAATATTAGCCCCACACAAGGTTTGTGAATAAGTGATTGTATGATAATGAGCAAGGAATATCCGTCTTTCTGCTAAACAGGATCTATTGAACTCATAATTCATTAGATCCTTTTGATGAATGTCAACTAAGTATCGTAAGGAAATTGATCCCGGTTGTTCAATCATTTGATAACCAGAGTCATTCTTTGATAAATGATCACTATGAGTCAGACTCAATAGAATTTGATCAATCCTTTTTTCTGTCGTTAAGGTGGAGAACTGAACCAAGAATTCTCTTTCTTCATCATCAATCGAATCACTGTTCGCGACCCAGAATTCTATTTTATCATCAATCCAATCACCGTTCACGTTTTTTCTTTTTCTTATCAATGAATAGATCTCTTTACTTGTACGACTTAGATGTCTCGTATTTCTCGAAAAAATGATTCGATTGATGGGATTTGGTATGATACTTACAAGATCGATGAGATTGATCTTCCAATATTTCTTCTTAGAACGTATTGATTTGACCCCATAAGCGGGACCACCACCCAATAGCATGTTGCCACCAGAAGCAGAACCCCGTATTTCTTCCAGAGAATCTCCTAATTGTTCCAGAACAACTAGAAAGAGATTCTTTAACCAGAAAGGATTCAGTTCAGATGTAGGATACCTATCCAGAAGTTTTCGAAATTCCATCATGTATGATGGAATCATCAAAGATTTGATCTTTTCTAACTCTGTCTGTAACTCACTAGAGGCTCGGGAAACAAAGAGAAGATGTATACGAACGAGA